AGACCGAAATTCCGTTATGGTCCAATTCTGACCGATAATAGATACCTGGGCTTTGCAATATTTGATTGATTACAATTCTGTATATTCCATTTACTATAGAAGTTCCCAGGGAATTCATTAGAGGAATGTTTCCAATAAAAATTATTTGTTCTTGGATATCCCTACTGTTTTTCCAAATTAATCCCGCGGATATATATAATTCAGAGGAATATGTAAGTGATTCATATACAGCATCGTTTTCTTTTATCGAGGGTTCGACCAATTGATATGTTTCCACAAATAATTGAAATTCAATTTCTTGATCTGTATCTTCAATTTTTGGAAACTTAAAAAGTTCTTCTGTTAAGCCCCGATCAATGAATCGACAAAACCCTTCAAATTGTATTTGATTCAATCCGGGTAGTGTAGACATTCCTTCATTTCCAACCCCAAGCATTTTCAAATTCCCCATTTCATTTATTTTATAGAAAATATCCCACGCTGTCATTCTTCATCGAATCACATGAATATATTTAGCAATAATGGAATTTCGGTTCTTTTTACTTTACTGAATCACATGAAATTTTACCTAACTTCGTCTATGAAATACCTATTATGAAAAAAAGAGGAATAAATATAATTTTATACGCAAATTGGATTGGAATTTTGAATAAAACAAACCGATATAATCTATCTAACTTTTAATATAAATCGACACAAATTGATAAATTTCACCTAGACTTCGGGGGATTTTTAAGAATCTCAAAACAAAAATTGAATTCGGGATTTGCTCGGCTCGATGAGATAAAGATAGAATCTAATAAGCAGAAACAATATAGAATTGCTTTTTTTAGCACTTCCCTTTTCAATTGTTCCAAAACTAATTCGAATTCACAAAGAAGAGAGATATTTTTACCTCTTTTTTTATAATTTGAGAATACGATTGTAGTGCGTAAAAAGACTAGGATTTATTAAACATGCATAGATCTAACCCCAGCTATAGCTATCTATGTCTCTTACTTTATTGCAGTAATTCATATTTGTTCGGGACAGCGCGTATGTCGTCTTAATTTCTTTTTTCTATTCATCATCAATTCAATCGATCTATTTAATAAAATTGGCACAAAAATGGAAACACGAGAATTTCTTTAAAATTCCTTATAAAATTAGGTATCATATACGAATAAGATACCCGATTCTATCTGTGTAAGAATAAAAAATTATGTTCTGGGGTTGACATATATTCACGGTTGTTGTTATAATTTTTTCAATTCTAATTGAAATAGAAAAGGATTCTTTTTCAATAAAAAAACCAATATGGATTGGTTATGTATCAATTTCGATTTTTTTCTCTCATTAAGAAAAAACCATTTTATTTTCGATTCAGGAATTTGTCGTTAATGGTTGCGCTTTGTCACCACATTTTTGCTTTTGTGACGGAAAGCTATACGTTTTTTTTTTTTTTTCAATAGAAAAGGGAGGAGATCCCTTTGAATTTGTATTATTTTGGCGATATGGCCGAGTGGTAAGGCGGGGGACTGCAAATCCTTTTTCCCCAGTTCAAATCCGGGTGTCGCCTGATCGACAAGAGAATTGAAATAGTTTATTCCGTTTTGTTGATCGAGGAAGCAAGTGTGGCAAAAGGACTCTTGAGACTTGTTTGATGCAAAATTCTAAGCATCGGTAGGTTTGTTCTCTAAAATGCTGTAAATCTTTTTGTCTCGAATTCAATGAAAAATTCATTCTAGTAGTGAAAAGGAATCGATCAATCTTGAAATGATAGTCCTTTCATCCCACTACTAATGTAGTGTTCGTCTACAAATTGGGTCTTGAATAAGAAGGGATAGGTTGGACGGGAAATAAAATTCCATTTTTCGTTGGTAGGGTTGAAGAAAAGCCTTGTATACAGACTTATGTAAAGTATATGAACACTTCTACATACATTATTAGTTAGATTAATAATCTAATTAGATTTCTTTTTTATTATTAATTAATTTTTTTATATTTCAAATTCTTTCTTTTCGGTAAGCTCTAGTGAAAGACTTTCAGAGGCTTTTTTCCTATTGTTTTTTGTTTGAGAGAAGAAATCGGGAGACGGTAAGGATTAGATCAAATGCAAATAAGAGAAGAGTATACAAAAGAATCTATCTTGATTCTATATATATTTTTTTTTTTTTCACTTAATGAAATGGGGCAAAAGAAAACATAGATCTTTTTCTTACTACCTATTAGTCAGATTCATTCCCTTAATACTTCCAAGGATATTTCTAGATATTTTTTATTTATGCATAATAATTTTCAATTCTACTAGAAATCAGATAAGAACTTTTTAGATCTTAGAATTGGATTTATTGAATTGTTTAATCAATGATGTTATCCGGAAATCTTTTTTTGACTCTGTACCAGCGATTCCACTATTATTATAAAATTTTTAGTGAAAAATAAATAAGAAAAAAATACAAGAAAAATTTAGTAAACAATAATGAAATAATTCCTTCATATTGATAGCGATAGGAGACAAAATTTACATGGATATAGTAAGTCTTGCTTGGGCTGCTTTAATGGTAGTTTTTACATTTTCCCTTTCCCTTGTAGTATGGGGAAGAAGTGGACTCTAAGGTACCCTTAATTGAGTTAAGGGATCAAACTGTATCAATTGTTTTATAGTATAGCTGGGTTCTTCAATTTTTTAAGAATTGAATTTTAGTTATTTGATAAATGATAAATACTAATTAAATTAATTAATGAAATAATATCTGCATTTTTGAATTCTATTGTATTCCGGTGCTAGAATGTATTCTATGTATAATTTAGAATATGTAGAATATTGAAAATATTCTTTCAATCAAACAAATATTTGAATTGTTACCATCTTCGTATTTTGAAAGTCAAGGGAATAAAAAGAATAGGAAATGGATTCCCATTCCAACCAAATTGTTTCTAAGATTTCTATTTCGATGAACTGGTTACGACCAATCTTTTCGAAATATGAAAAACTTTTTTCATAGAATTCACGGAACCCCCGGATCATCTGTCAATTATTTAATCAATTCATTTTTTGTAATGCTAAAATACTATATTTATAATATATTTGCTTAAATATCATACCGAATATGATACCAGAATTCTGGAAAGAATCAGAAATCGAAAAATTCTATATCGATATATATCCATCTATAGATAGTAGATAGTATGAATATGAAAATATCTATTTTTTTATAGATAGATTGGTACATATTAAACCTTTTTATTTTTTCAAATCAATAAAACATAGAGTAAAACATTATCCACTACCATAATAGATAGTATAGTCGAAAGAAATCAAATCTATTTCTTTCGACTATACTATATGGATTTCATAAAATTTTGCTGATGGTAGTCTGATCATTTCATTTCAAACTAAGACCCGAAATTGAAATCCTTTTTTCATTTTTGTTATTCAATCATTATAAATCATTGCATTGATAAGAAATCAGAAGTCATGTTTAAGTAAAATTATTCACTTTGACTTACCGTTTTTACATAAATTATAAGTAAAAAGGCAGTAGGAACTAGAATGAAGAGTGCAGTAGCTATAAATGCGAGAATATTTACTTCCATAATCTCTAGGTTTTCTTTCTCTTTAATTTCTAATAAAATTAATACTTCGGGATTTAATCCCATATAAATTTTCAATCTTTCGGCGGTAAATTCCACGGTATAAATTTTATCTCGATGATATAAAATCGAATCAATATCACGAATAACAATATCTGAGCTATCAAATCGATTCATAGTCGAGAATTAAATAGTATAACATAGGAAGATCTTTTATCCATACCAAATAAAAAAAAATTTTTACTTTCTGATGCAATCAAAAATTCCTTATTTTTATTTTTTTTTTAGTTTAAGGTATATATAAAATAAATAAGAAAGGTTCCGACGAAGAAAGAAATAAAAAAAAAAAAAAGGGGGGGGGGATCCCTGTTAGAAATGATATTTTTTTGATTTTCTTTATATCCATCGGGACTGACGGGGCTCGAACCCGCAGCTTCCGCCTTGACAGGGCGGTGCTCTAACCAATTGAACTACAATCCCAGGGAAAAAATCGTATAGCATACATAAATATTCTTACAATTTCATTCAAACCCTTTTTTTCTATTTGTTATATTTGATTTGAGATTCAACAGTTGTACTGTAACTGAAAGAGGCGGGCTTTTTTATATATTGATATCTATATGAGTCTGCACTTTAGCGAGATCGGCACGGATTACGAGTAATCCGTTCGTTATTGCCAAATCGATTGAAAAATTAATCAATGAAAAAAAAAAAGACTCTTTTTTTTTTTTTACTTGAATGCTTTCCTTATACTTACAGATCCTGTAAGGAATTTAGGAAAATCCTAATTCCTAATTTGTAGAAATTATATGTAATACGGACGTATCCGAGCACATCGGTCATTTTCATAAAACAACAAATGGCGTATATCATTTCATGGTGGATTATCAAATTGTTGGGCCGAGCTGGATTTGAACCAGCGTAGACATATTGTCAACGAATTTACAGTCCGCCCCCATTAACCGCTCGGGCATCGACCCAGGAAGAATCAATTTCAGTCGTTAATTGATAATCCCGCATTGATCCATTTCCTTTCATAGTAACCTACCCCCAGGGGAAGTCGAATCCCCGTTGCCTCCTTGAAAGAGAGATGTCCTAAACCACTAGACGATGGGGGCATACTTGCCCGACCGCCATTCTACTATGTTCATAGTATGAACAGTTTTTTGAAATTGTCAATATAATGGAGTGATATGATTCGATGAAATATTTGAATTAGTGTAGTGGTACATGTATCCATTAAATGAATTCCGTGTTATGATGAGGATGATTTGAATTCGAATCGGTTTTGAAAAAATTCATTCCATTGATATTTATTTATCAAATTCAATAAAAATCATTTTTTAACTATACTCTATTCACTAGTCCAATTTGTTGTTCCTTAATGAGTTGCTATGTACAACAAATTGATATATGTAAATATA